TGACCAATGTACCTGGCAGCTCGTATTGTTTGTTGACCAGAGTTCAAGAACTGAGTTAGCATAGGGAACATATCTGAATATCTATAAATAATAAATAATTTTACTTGTTTCTTTCTCTTGTTTGAGACAAGTTGTGAAGAATATTCTATTCCTTTACAGTGACAGAAGTTGGGACGAAGTTGTTAATAATAGATTACCTAGAGAAATAGGTAAAAGAAATTTCCACCCAAGATTTAATAGTTGGTCCATTCTGAGTCTTGGTAAAGTCCATCTTGTTGCAATAGAAATGAACAAGAACAAATAAGTTTTAGCTAATGTAATAAAGATACCGACTATTGTTCCAAAAACTTTACTTCTTTTATTTATGTCAAAAAGATCAGAAACGAATAGATATGGAATAGAAAGATTCCAACCCCCCAAGTAAAGAACTGTTACAAATAATGAAGAAACTAGTAGATTTAGATACGACGCAACATAAAATAAACCAAATTTGATACCTGAATATTCGGTTTGATAGCCTGCTACTAATTCTTCTTCTGCTTCTGGTAAATCAAAAGGTAATCTCTCGCACTCGGCTAGAGAAGAAATTAGAAAAATGATAAACCCTATAGGTTGACGCCACAAATTCCATCCCCAAAACCCGTATTTTGATTGTGCTTCAACTATATCAACTGTACTTAAACTGTTAGATAATCATAGTCGACGATAACATCACTGTTGCCGTCGCTATTACAGAACCGTACATGAGATTTTCGCCTCATACGGCTCCTCATAGGTCCCAAATAAATCTAAGGACCTTTCAACATTATTTATCTTGATGTGTTTTGTAGGATCGATAGAGAACCAAACTCTTATCCTAAGGCCTAGAATTAGACCAATGGAATTCTGTCTGCTAGATTTATAATAAAAAAGTGCTTCTGAATTGATCTCATCTTTTAAGAATTTTCATTTTTCTTTGTTGATTAATAACTTAATCCTTGAATGAAAAAAAAAGACTTTTTAGAGGAATATCACATAGATATTTCAACCTATCATTTTCTCATTTTCGATTACGAAAAAGAACAAGAATTTTATTTCTCTAAATAAAATCAAAAATCAAAATAGTTAAGTTAATAGTTATGAATAAAAAAAAAAAGATCTCTTTTTGCAATTCTAGTCTTTCTATTTTATTTCGTTCCTATTCTCCTTTCTCAGAAAAGGGGGGCATTATCAAAAGTAAAAGATTTCTTCGTTCTTGATAGTTATTTACTTAATCGGTGGATAGGAACATACTCTGGATCGAAATCGTGGGGAGTACTTCTTAATCATTTCTACCAACTTAAAGCCCCTGTTTGAATTACTTTTCTATAAAAAAAATATCCCATTGGATAATTTACAGAATCTCCATTACTAATCCGTTGTGTATCTTGGTCTTCCTAACCATCCACTCATTTTTTTGAATCTCTCATTAGGGTAATACGTCTATGGTAATAGTATAGTAAAAACACCATACGGTTGATTTTTTGAACCCGCTTCAAGCCATGATGATTAATCAACCAATCTTGGGGTAAACAGCCTCGACTGCTCATGTTTACTTTCACTTAATTCTTGTACATAGGAAATGAGGTTGAATTCCTTTAACAGCAAATTAAATTTGAAGCTGTTTTATTTCACTCATATAACTATCTGGTTTAATTCATCAACCCAATGATGAATAAAAAATAGATATTCAAATAATTTGACTTTCTTGCTAGAAAGAAAGGAAAAAGAAATGGGGAAATTTTATGTCTCACCGAATCACACGTAGAGATATTGATAATACACATAGAGTTAATGGTATTTCATAACTAATTGATTGAGCAGCAGCCCTTAATCCACCCAAAAAGGAATATTTATTATTTGATCCATATCCTGACATAAGAAGTCCAACGGGGGCAAGACTTGAAACAGCGATCCATAAAAAAACACCAATACTAAGATCGGCTAGAATAAAGCGATAGCTAAAAGGAATTACTGAATAACTTAGTAAAATTGATATGACTGCTATGGATGGCCCGATACTGAATAAACGAGTATCTCCTCTAGATGGAAGAAGATTCTCTTTGAAAAGTAATTTTGTACCATCTGCTAAAGCTTGAAGAATTCCCAAAGGCCCCGCGTATTCGGGTCCAATACGTTGTTGTATCCCTGCAGATATTTCTCTTTCTAACCAAACAATTACTAGTACACCTAATGTGATTCCTAATACAAGAATGAAAATAGGAACAAGCATCCATATGATCCCATAGACTTCTTTTAAGGATTCCAATCTGGAAAAAGAATTGATAGCTTGTATTTCTGTTGTATCAATTATCATTTCAACGATCAACTTCTCCCATAATGATATCTATGCTACCTAGTATCGTCATAATATCAGCCAATTTCATTCTTTTAACTAACTGCGGAAGAATTTGCAAGTTGATAAAACCCGGCGGTCGAATTTTCCATCTCCAAGGAAAAACACTCTGATCTCCTATCAGAAAAATTCCCAATTCTCCTTTTGGCGCTTCGACTCTTACATAAAGTTCTTGCTTGGACAATTCAAAAGTTGGAGAGGGTTTTTTACTAATAAATCGATATTCAAAATCATTCCATTCAGGGTCTTTTATTCTATCAAAGCGTCGACTTTCTAAATTCTCATAGGGTCCCCCCGGAATTCCTTCTAGAGCCTGCTGGATAATTTTTATGGATTCTGCCATTTCGCTGATTCGTACTAAATACCGAGCTAGTGAGTCCCCTTCTTTTTGCCATTGAATCTCCCAATCAAATTCGTCGTAACACTCATACCGATCGGCTTTACGAAGATCCCATTGTATTCCGGAAGCTCGTAGCATTGGCCCGGATAAACCCCAATTTAGTGCTTCTTCTCCGCCAATAATGCCTACGCCTTCAACTCGTTCTAAAAAAATAGGATTCCGTGTAATAAGCTTTTGATATTCAGCAACCCCGGTTAAAAAATAATCGCAAAAATCCAAACATTTATCTATCCAGCCATGAGGTAGATCAGCGGCGACTCCTCCGATACGAAAATAATTATGCATCATGCGCATACCGGTAGCAGCTTCGAATAGGTCATATATTAATTCTCGTTCTCGAAAAATATAAAAGAAGGGGGTCTGTGCCCCAATATCTGCCATAAAAGGGCCAAGCCATAACAAATGGGAAGCGATACGACTCAACTCCAACATAATAGTTCTGATATAGCTAGCCCTTTTAGGTACTCGAATATTGCCTAGCTGCTCGGGTCCATTTACGGTTATTGCTTCTGTGAACATAGTAGCTAAATAATCCCAACGTGTTACATAAGGTAAATATTGTATAATTGTTCGATTTTCCGCAATTTTCTCCATCCCTCTATGTAAATAACCCAATATTGGTTCACAGTCAATAACATCTTCACCGTCGAGAGTAACGATCAGTCGAAGAACACCATGCATTGATGGGTGTTGAGGGCCCATATTGACTATCATGAGGTCTTTTCTTGTAGTTGGTGCAATCATAAGTTTTTCCCGAGTCATTCTTCCATGCATTGCTGAAAGTCAAAAGAAGTTTATCAAAATTTAAATGACTAAGCTCAAACACGGTATCACGCTTCAAATTAATGAGTTTTTATCTCTCGAATATCCAACTCACCAATTAATTCTTTATAGCGTCTTCTATTTCTTTTTGACAAATAGGCCAACAGTCGTTGACGTTTTCCCAAAATTTTTCGCAAACCTCTCTGAGATGAAAAGTCTTTTTTGTGCAATTCCAAATGGGAAGTAAGTCTCCTTATCTTAGTGGTGAAACTGAATACTTGAAATTCAACAGACCCTCTGTTTTCTTCGTTTTCTTTTTGAGAAATAACCGAAATGAATGAATTTTTTACCATAAAAAAATACCCCTTTCCCTTTTTACAGATATGGATTTTACCGATCAGTAAGAATAATGCCATTAATTTGAAGTTAATTTGAATGTGGTATATACAATAATCTAATCCAAATTTCTTTATGAACTCCTAATTTTCTGAATTCAAATCAATCCAATTTAAAATTGGATTTAGATAGGAATAGAAAAGGATTGGTACATTTTCGCATCGAAGAATTGAGACCTAAAATGAAGAAGGTTCTGTTGATTCATTTCGAGATCTAATTGAGACATTATTCATTTCATATTGGATACTAAAATGAAATGTGAGACAAGACATGTAATCTGTGTATTTGTTTGCTTTCATATACCCTATGATTAATATTAATTAAATTAATATTATATATATAATAGGTATAGGATATCTAGAAAAAGTGTATTATCCACAAATTTTCAATCGTGGATACAGATATACCCTTAACATACTGAAACGACTTCCATTATTGGTATCAAACCAATAACGATTCATACAAGCTAAATCCTCTAATCGATAATTAGGCCAAAGAAAGAGCTTTAATTTCATTAATTGATTTTTCTCTCGGTTATTGTCATGTGAAACTTGGCTGCTGTTTTTTACGTTCTTTCCGTTCCAAAATACTGGATTTCTATCTATATAATTTCTATTCTTGGAATTAAAACAAATTAGAATTCTCAATTTTCTACGACGTCTAAACGATAAAATATTTTCAGGAACAAGTAAATCAAAATTATTCTTAGCAACATCTCTTTGCTCTTGGTATTTTTGATTAGTTTGATGCTTACTCTTATGAATCAACGAAATACCTATGGTTTGATACATAATAAATTGCCCATCTTTTTTTCCAGACAGACGAATAGGTTCTAGAATCAATACTCCCTTCTTCATCAATTCTGAAAGAGTTAAATTCTTCTGAATCAGCATTATATCCAAACTCATTTCTCTCTTTTGAATCGAGGATATAGTAATTTTTCTTGGATCTAGCAGTCTAAGCAGGAGACAATATACCTTGATATTGTTGATCATTCTTTGATTCAAAGTTTCATCCCATCTTAATTGAAAAAGCAAATAACGTTTCAGGAAGAAATCTAGTTCTGCTTCCGTGTTGCTTTTGTATTGTTTTTTCGTTTTCCCTTTTTTCATGTCTGATCTTGCATAATTTTCTTCAATATCTTTTTGTTGTGAGAGAACGGATCCACGATCTCCTCGGCTTGTGGATTCTTTTTCTTCTTGATTTCGGTGCTTTTTATTCTTTTTATTCGATGCTATCAAAAAACTTCCTTTTTCCTTTTGATTGATCTTTTTATTTTCATTACTATTTTCACTTCCATTTAAATTTAAAAGAAGTAATTTGCTTGGTATAAACCAAGGTTTCATTTTATATGCCTTATAAAGTAACACAAATTCCGGGAAGAACCAAAGTTCCAGATTCGATATGGGGCGCTTTAGCATTTTTTCATTCATTCCCATCCAATCCAAAAACCCTTTGTGGGAGTTTGGTGGATTGATTTCTGGAATCATAAGATAAAAAAGATCTTTTTTAGAAATTTTGTGAGAATTATTAGTACGAATTTGAGTATTTTGATTCCTATTGGTATCTATTATGGTCCAGGCCTCAATATCGACTTTTTGTCTAAGATAAAAATTGAAAATTTTCCAATCAAAATATTTTCTATATTTTCTATTGGCCGGTTTTTCGATATATAGAATATTGACCCTTCCTAGATCATTTTTAATAGGGATGTTCCTCAGCATATCAAAAGGGGTTTCTTTAGGCGTGTTATAAGAAATCTCTTGGTTCTTATTTCCTTGAAAGGGGGATCTATAAAAAAAGCATTCCGTTTTATTTTCATAATTAAGAAATTTATATGATAAAAAATCGTATCTATAGTATTTTTGAAAATTCTCTTTTGGATTAGATAATGAATATACTTCAAATTGTTTTTGTTTTTTGGAATCAATTAATTGGTCTTTTTCACACGAATGCCGTTGGCTAAAATTTTTCTTTGTAGCTATACAACGCCGATGAACTGTATTTCGCCATTTTTCTGGTATTAATCTAGACCATCTGATCTGAGATAAATGGTATTGATAATGGCCTCTTAACCAGTTTTTCCACTGAGTCATTTCATAACTCGGAAGTTTCTTATCCGCTAATTGTGAATGAACCATTCCTTGTGTTTTAAAAGAATCCTTTATTTTCATTTTAGGCTTAAGAAAAAGGGGGATTCCTTGATAGTGAGCAACAGATCTTAACGGGCAACTAACTCGGATTTGTGATAATTTGTAAAATACATATGCTTGTGACACGTAGGATAAGTCATAAAAAATATGTGAATTTGCTTTAATATTATCAAGTGGCTTTTTTATAGTCGAAATAAACGGAATTGGGGTTTTCTTTTTTTTATTAATTTTTTCTTGTTTTCTTTCATTATTGTAATTGTAAATGGATTTATCAATAATTTTTTTTGTTAATTGAAGAAAAAGTTCTGTATTTATTCTGGGAATATTAATGATAGATAAAAATATATTTGTGTATATTTTTTCAATGAAAAATTTAAAAAAAAGGGGTAATTTGCAGATTAATTGAGCATTTCTTCTTTTTAATATTTGCCATTTTTCGAATCTTTTAGCATTAGAACTTGTTTTGTTAGGACTAAGATTATTTATTCTTGGAGTTACTTTTTTTTTCTCTTTTTCGATTCTTTCTATTTGATTTCGAATTGTACTTGTTCTATCAGTCAGATCCTTCATTTTTTTTTCTGTCTCTGTCAATGAACAACCCGGAGATGCAATTTGACTAACTGATTCATGAATTATCTGATTGCTTTTTATAGAATCTTTTTCTTCTTTAATTTCAATTTTGCTCGATTCATATACTTCTACGCCTTTTAATTTTAATCTAAATAATGGAATTGGATTTACTTTTGAAAGTTCTTTTATTATTTTTTTTATAAAAATAACACTTTTGATAACCCATTTTTTTGTTTCTTTTGAAAGTTTTCGAAGTAATTTTGTTTTTCCTTTGAAAACTGTTAGAACTTGAAAATACTTTTTTTTACATTTTCCAACTTTTTTTTTGAATTCTTTTAAAATGGGTTTAAAAAAGGAAGGCCGTTTTCGGGGCGGACCAAAAGGAAATTCAGCTTCCATTCCCCAAACTGTTAAAAAACAAAAATCATCTTTTTCTTTTTTCTTTTTCATTAGATCTTTCTGAGAGGATCGTAGTTCTGATTTGTGCCAAGGTTTCAGACAGAAAGGAAATAATATTTTGATCTGAATACCGTCCGTCAACCAATTTTTCGGAAATTCTGTTTCGGATAATGGAACACCATTATAGGTACATTTAAGATGAATCTCTCGATTCCATTCCTGCAAATCCTCAGACCACTCGGGAAGTTGCAATAGGAATATACGTCCAATATTTTTCGCAGTTATGAATGAAGGTAATAGAATATATTTTCTAAAAATAGATTGAGTTAGTAACATGCAACCCCTTATTACTTGCGCAAATGGAATGCTATCCCAGGCCTCTGCTATCTCTATTCGCGCCTTTTCCTTTCTTTTGTTCTTCTCTTTTTTTTCTTCTATTTTTGTTT